CATTCATATTATTGCAATACAAGTGCGATGGATGAATAGTTCCATAGGAAAAATTCCTTTCAAATCAAATAAAATTTTCTATTTCTCAACAAAAATTTAGCTCATTAGCTATCCCATAGATCTAATACAAATTATTGAATCGTCCCGTGTATTTTTTTATTTAAATTGTATGACATGGCGTATGCATGTTATGCAAACAAAAAACAAAACGGATACTTACCTTAGTCTAATCCATTTTTTTATAGAAAAATGATTTCGTTTTGTTTTTCGTTTCTTCTTTGGATCATAACCAAATAAAAACTTCTCGAATTATCAGAATCCGCAGTAAAATCCTTGGTTATTCAACTTAGATGAAATTGTTATAGTTCCGTTCATTGTTATACTACGAAATTCGAATGAAATCGAATCTGATTTCAATATTTAATATCTCTCCTTGTCCAATCCAAACAAAAGGTCCACATCTTTTTTTTTTTTTAAATGAGTCTGTTTTTATTTTATGTTATTTCGTACTATACAATTCCTTTAGTTTGCGGGATCATTTTCCCCTTACCCTAAAGGTAATGAAAAGAATTATAGAATGGATTGTTAATTATGCCAAGATCTCAGATAAATGCAAATTTTATTGATAAGACCTCTTCAATTGTAGCCAATATCTTATTACGAATAATTCCGACAACTTCCGGAGAAAAAAAGGCATTTACCTATTACAGAGATGGTGCGATTTGATTCTTTTTTTTTAGGTCCAGTATTACGAGAAAGAAAAGAGACATGGTTCGAGATAGAAAAAACCAAATTATTAAAATAAACCCACGCTTAGTGAAGGTGAAGTTTGTAGATAGAACAATTCCTTCTGTCGTGTATCCTCGATTGATGCAGCCTCGGATGCTTCAATTGTTGATTTTAGTATTTAGCGAAAGGTTACACCTATGGGTTCCGTATTGCGAGTTAATCCTACTCCACCAGTACCAATAGGCAGCATAGGGGAAGAAGCACTACACCTAGGAATCAACAACATGAAAACTTTGTTATAAATGACCTTATCCTTTTCCTTATCGGTATCGGGGCTAACAAGAATGGTTGGGACAACAAACATCCATCTCGTTCGTACTTTGGGTATCCGTATAACCATCAAAGATCGTTGAAGTGACTAATTCCTGAAAATAGGGGCGTTGGGGACAAAGAAATTGTTGGAGTTACCATTTCCATTTAGTACTAATACAGTTGGTGTTAATAAAAAACCTCTTGCAGGAAGGCTGGTTAGAGATTTCTTGTAAAAATACTAGCTCCTTTCAGTAGAATAGTAAAATTTTCATTTCATGGATTATTTCCCTTAGTACTATGCGCAGAAAGAAGGGAGGAGCCATATGAAATGAAAATCTCACGTACGGTTCTGGAACGGAGATTCTTTAAATAGAATGAACGACCGTAACGGATGTTGGCTCAATCCGAAGGAAATTATGCGGAAGCTTTACAAAATTATTATGAAGCTACGCGACCAGAAATTGATCCCTATGATCGAAGTTATATACTCTATAACATAGGACTTATACACACAAGCAACGGAGAGCATACAAGGGCTTTGGAATATTATTTCCGGGCACTGGAACGAAACCCATTCTTACCACAAGCTTTTAATAATATGGCCGTGATCTGTCATTACGTGCGACTATCTCTACTATAGAAAGAAGGAAAAAAGATCCAATTAACTAATAAATACTAGAATTAAATAGGCTTTCTACATATGCGTCGTCTAAAGCAACGGTTTTTATCAGCTGTAGCAAGTAAAGATACTTCACGAGAACCAAAATTAAGAAGAAATGGATAAAGCCTATATACTCCATGGATAAAGGATTGAATTGATAGAGAAAGCACCGTAAAGATCAATTAGCAAGCTATTTGGTCGATAGAGTTAAGAACTGCTTTGCTTACTTATCCCGTGATACAGGATAAAAGTTAGGAATCAAATTATGTAATAGAGTTGATCCACTAAGGTATTGAGCAGCGGTGTAGCATCAGATCCCAAAGATCGTAAGTTCTTTTTTCTTATATTATATTAGGATATTGGGGAAGAAAGTCTTTTTCAAAAATTCTATATCTATATTATATAAATTGCATATATGCAATCGAGATAGTTACCTTTCAGAGAATTCTAACACTATATTTTAACACTATTATATATAGGATATAGGGTCGATCCATACTTCATTCCTCTGAAGGTGGGAGAAAAGATAAAGCTTTTTATTGATCAAAAAATTAGAGTTTTAAACTTATGTAATTAACTTCTTCTGGCTAACCCAACAAAATGGGATACTTTTATGACAAATCTAATTCAATTAACATAAGGTAGATTAAGACGGGGCGCAAGCAAAAAGATCGAGCCGTATGAGGTAGGAAACTCTCAAGTACGGTTCTAAGGGAAGGAGCTACCTATTCCGACCGGGGAGAACAGGCCATTCTACAAGGTGATTCCGAAATTGCGGAGGCTTGGTCCGATCAAGCTGCTGAGTATTGGAAACAAGCTATAGCGCTTAGTCCAGGTAATTATATTGAAGCACAAAATTGGTTGAAGATCACGAGGCGTTTTGAATAAGATCACTCCCTTTTTTAATTCATTAAAATTAGTTGTTGGATCCATCAATCAAATAAAATAGATCGTGTTCCCATGAAAAGATCCAATCAAGAGTTTCATTATACCCTTTCTTTCTAAAATAAAATCATTGTATGGTATCTCATAGGGATAAAACGGTATAGAATAAAACTAATAAAGCTAGTAAAAGAAAGATACAAGATACGTTGGAATGACTAAATATGGATAAGATATAGCAATGGATCTTTTTAATCCTAATGAATGATCTTGTGATTTCTAGTAAAGGAATAGAATATTCCATAGAAGTAGATTCATATGTGTATTTATATTTATACATTCAATACATTCAGATATAAGTATACTAGGTTAGGTTTAGGTTGCAAAAAAAAATTGTTTTTTCGTTTCGCCGGGAAAGTACTTTCCAAGGAAAAACAGGCCCCTTGGGCACCTAATCGTTATGTCATAATAGATCCGAACACTTGCCTCGGATTGACTTCAATATCATAATTGCTCTAGTGAATAACTAAATAGATGGATGGGAGATAGGAAAAAAAAAGGATTAATCATAAAAAAAATAGCTATCTTTTGGAGGTTCACTAAAAACTTGATGATTGGCGGGTCTCTTTGTATGTGTTGTCCGGAAAGAGGAGGACTTAATGATTATTCGTTCGCCGGAACCAGAAGTTAAAATTGTTGTAGATAGGGATCCTATAAAAACCTCTTTCGAGGAATGGGCCAGACCCGGCCATTTCTCAAGAACAATAGCTAAAGGCCCCGATACTACCACTTGGATCTGGAACCTACATGCTGATGCTCACGATTTCGATAGTCATACCAGTGATTTGGAGGAGATCTCTCGAAAAGTATTTAGTGCTCATTTCGGTCAACTCTCCATTATCTTTCTTTGGTTGAGTGGGATGTACTTCCATGGCGCCCGTTTTTCAAATTATGAAGCATGGCTAAGTGATCCTACTCACATTGCACCCAGTGCCCAGGTGGTTTGGCCAATAGTGGGTCAAGAAATATTGAATGGTGATGTGGGTGGGGGTTTCCGAGGAATACAAATAACCTCCGGTTTTTTTCAGCTTTGGCGAGCATCTGGAATAACTAATGAATTACAACTTTATTGTACCGCTATTGGGGCATTGGTCTTTGCATCGTTAATGCTTTTTGCCGGTTGGTTCCATTATCATAAAGCCGCCCCAAAATTGGCTTGGTTCCAAGATGTGGAATCCATGTTAAATCACCACCTAGCGGGGTTATTAGGACTTGGGTCTCTTTCTTGGGCGGGACACCAAATTCATGTATCTTTACCGATTAACCAATTTCTCGACGCTGGAGTTGATCCTAAAGAAATACCACTTCCTCATGAATTTATCTTAAATCGGAATCTTTTGGCTCAACTTTATCCTAGTTTTGCCGAGGGAGCAACCCCCCTTTTCACCTTGAATTGGTCAAAATATGCAGAATTTCTTACTTTTCGTGGAGGATTAGACCCAATAACAGGTGGTCTATGGCTGACCGATATTGCACACCATCATTTAGCTATTGCTATTCTTTTCCTGATCGCAGGTCATATGTATAGAACTAACTGGGGCATTGGTCATGGCCTTAAAGACATTTTAGAGGCTCATAAAGGTCCATTTACAGGGCAGGGCCATAAGGGACTCTATGAAATCCTAACAACATCGTGGCATGCTCAATTATCTCTTAACCTCGCTATGTTAGGTTCTTTAACCATTGTTGTAGCTCACCATATGTATTCCATGCCTCCCTATCCATACCTAGCTATTGACTATGGTACACAACTTTCGTTGTTCACCCATCACATGTGGATCGGCGGGTTTCTTATAGTTGGTGCTGCTGCACATGCAGCAATTTTTATGGTAAGAGACTACGATCCAACTACTCGATACAACGATCTATTAGATCGTGTCCTTAGACACCGCGATGCAATCATATCACATCTTAATTGGGTATGTATATTTTTAGGTTTTCACAGTTTTGGCTTGTATATTCATAATGATACCATGAGTGCTTTAGGGCGTCCACAAGATATGTTTTCAGATACCGCTATACAATTACAACCCATCCTTGCTCAATGGGTACAAAATACCCATGCTTTGGCACCTGACATAACAGCTCCTGGTGCAACAGCAAGTACCAGCTTAACTTGGGGAGGTGGTGAGTTGGTAGCAGTAGGCGGCAAAGTTGCTTTGTTACCTATTCCATTAGGAACCGCAGACTTTTTAGTCCATCATATTCATGCATTTACGATCCACGTAACTGTATTGATACTACTGAAGGGTGTTCTATTTGCTCGCAGTTCCCGTTTGATCCCCGATAAAGCAAATCTTGGTTTTCGTTTCCCTTGTGATGGACCTGGAAGAGGGGGGACATGTCAAGTATCTGC